AGAACCGACTTCTACAAGAGCTTTTCTTTTTCCATAGAAAAAAAGGTGTTCAAAAAGAGTTTCAGAAGATGTTGATCGTAAATGATAAAATTGGTTACAAAGAAAAATGAAGATGGATTCGTATTCACATACATAAGAATTATATATAAACAAGAATAATCTTTTATTCTTTTTTGAAACAATGGAACTTGATTTCTTTGGAGTTGGAATAATAAGACTATTCCAATTCTGATACTCATAGAGAAGGAAGCGTAATAAATGGAAAAAAGAGGCGTCTTTCAACCAGGAGCGAAGAGTTTGAACAACGATTTCTAGATGGATGGGGTAGGGTATTAGTATATCTGACACATAATTTAAATGTAAAAAATTGTCTTCTAAAAACGGAAATAGTGAATGAATTGATCGTAAATTTTGAGATTTGCCTATTTCTTCTTTCCTTTCTAAGGAAGATACTAATCTTAGGGAAAAGGGAATTTCCCCAATAACTGCAAATCCCTCTGATATCATTTGCGAATCTAAAGTTTTGTTATGCCCCAACAATAGGTTTTGGTTTGACTCATTAGCAGAAATAAGCAAAGGATTCTGTTGAGACATTCGAGTAATTAAACGTTTCACCATTAGTGAACTGGATTTATTATCATAACCAAAATTGTCCACCAAAATGAATCTATTTAAAACATGATCATGAGCCAGTGCATAAATATACTCTTGAAAGATAAGCGGATATAGTAAGTCCTGTTTCAAAAATTTATCGAGTTCAAAATATCGTTGAAATTCCCCCATTTGAAATTAGATTTGAACCAAAGATAGGCATAAGATACTTCTTGGATTATCAAATGATACATAGTGCGATACGGTCAAAACGTAGTATAATAATAAAATAATATATACCTCGGAGACAGGTAAGCTCATCAACGGACTCTCCATCCTCTTTTTTTTTTCATCTAATAGGTTTATGTTCGTTATAGGATAACAAGATGGTTAGAAATCTTTTATTTTTTAAACCCAATCGCTCTTTTGATTTTGGAAAGAATTGAATTATCTTTATCAATATACTGCTTCTTTTACACATTCCTCTCCAATGCATAAATGGAGAATATCAACATAGTTAGGATTCATAAAAAAAGGATAATCCACTCATAGGCATAGGAGAAGCCGTTCCCGCATCAGGCACTAATCCATTTTTAACGTCTATCTAATTAGATCGGGTAATCATTCAAAGTTAAGAACAGAAGCCGGTTGCTTTTTTGTTTCCCTATAATTAGAGCCAGAGGGCTCTATCCATTTATTCACTCGACCCAACTTTTAATTCATTTTGTTCCGCCCCGATCCAAGCCTTCAAACAAGTCTTTGTACCGATCCGGTAAGAATGCAATATTCTCAGAATTATCTATTGCTACGACATGCTATTTTTTCCATTCATTCCCTTTCAGGATCAGTCGTGGTCTTACAAACTCTACCGATGGTATGGACGAATCCCTTGCTTCATCCAAATGTGTAAACGATACTAGCCGCACTTAAAAGCCGAGTACTCTACCGTTGAGTTAGCAACCCAAAAATCTAAAAACAATAGAACAATAGGATGTGTAAATGTCAATACAGTAAAAAAATATAACTAAATTTGAGTGCCATTACACAATCAAAACATTTTATTTTAAACTAAGAATACAAAAAGAAATCTCAAAATTAAATCGCTTCTGAACTGAATATAAAAATGAAGAGATCAGATGCAAATATACTAAATTTGCATATAATTCGAATTTAGAATAGATATAAATGTACAAGTGAATCAACCTCCCTTTCTTTTTTTTTTTTCACTCCAATAAAAAATTATTGTATCACAGAGAATTCAACGAACCCATCAATTGAACGAAGTAAAATAAAAAACCGAACCTATGTCAAGAAAAGATTTATACTTATACACGATCAAATTATATTTGTTCGATACACTGTTGTCAATATAAATGTGAATACAAAAATGGAAATAATTAAAATATTCACTATAAGGACTGGTGTTGGGTTGGCACTACATAGATGCAAAAAGGTGTAGATAGTAGATCAAGGAATAAAAAGTAGTAAAAAAAAATCCGAGTTCTTCAATCAATATAAGTTGAGCGAATAAGCAAGTTTGATTCCGTGGTTATTATTATTTGTTAGTAGAGTTCCAATGAAAACCAGTCGATTGCAGATAATGTCATAATTTTAGATTTCGAGATCCAATTTCTTCATCTAGTCCCTCTATTTTGGGAATATCCCCCTTCGCTTTTTGTCGTTATATACCAATACCACTAGAACAGGGGATTCTATGGGAACAATACGAAAAGGCGGAGTTAGAGAAGTAGAGAAAAGCTTATACTCTTTATTTTCATTTTGTTTGATTAAAGGGAAGTTCCTTAAAAACCTCCGCCTTCTTTGAAATATCATGAACAGTTCCTGTAGGTTGAGCGCCTTTTTCAAGGAAATATAGAATAGCAGGAACATTTGAATAAGTTTGATTCTTTATCGGATCATAAAAACCAACTTTCCGGAGATCTCTCCCCTCTCTTCGGGATCGAACATCAATTGCAACGATTCGATAGACGGCTCATTGGGATAGATTAAAATACCCCCCCTAGAAACGTATAAGAGGTTTTCTCCTCGTACGGCTCGAGAAAATTATGTCTATGTATAAAATTAGAATGTCAAATAGATCCATAAAATCATCAAATCAATTAGACTATGATTAAAGATTTCAATTTTTTTCATTTAGAAATGTAAAACAAAAAATTGTACTCATAACTCAAGTGGGATAACTCTCAAATAGCTCACAATCCCTAAGCTATTTCATTTTTTGAGTGGTCTCTAGCCCCCTTCTTGTCTCGTTTAGAATCTGTTTTATTCTTCATATTTAGTTGTTGAGACAATGAAAAATGGTGTTTCCTTGTTCCAGGATCCTTTATCTTTTGTTTGAATCATTGGGTTTAGACATTACTTCGGTGATCCTTAATCCTTATCAAAATGGCAGCAACATACCTTTTTTGTGATTTCGTTCTATCAAAGAATCATCAGAACGGTTGATTCACGCGTGTTCCACTTTTGATTGAAAAAGTTTTACCAAGTCCAACAAATTTGACTTTTTTTTTTTAGATTTCGATTTGAAACTTTCTAAAATGGAATCCTTTCAATTTCTATATAGAAGCTATATTTACGAAGTTGTTCAAACTTATTAATTGACACTAACCCTAGACCCTTACCCTTGAGAAATGACTCAATAGAAATGACTCAATACTTTCTACTCGAGCTCCATCATGTAACTATAATAACCCCTTTTTTACATTACAACCCAAGAAAAAACTGATGGGTTCTAGTCGAGCAGAACAAAGGATGTCGAGTCAAGAGCACTTCTATTCGTAATAAAATGGTGGATTATTACATCCACAGCTGATCATGTCCTTCAAGTCGCACGTTGCTTTCTACCACATCGTTTCAAACGAAGTTTTACCATAACATTCCTCTAGTTTGGAACTAGTATTTAATTGATTCAATTATGGAATCATGAATAGTCATTAGTGCGATCGCTAAATAATAAGAAATCTGTACTTTTGTCCTTCTATATCTATAATAGAAATAGATATGAATGGGTAGTTAGTTTCTGAAAACGTCTCAGCACTAATTTTTAAATCCCATAGGTAGCAAATAAAAGGAAGAACGGTCACTGCAAGTAATTTAATCCCGGATATTCAATAATTGACGATTCCAATTTAAGTGATCATAAGTTTTTTTTTTCACAAAATACAAAAAAAGGCCGTTGGTACGGAAATAGAATGATACCATGCATTGTATTTGACTTGAGGTTCCATAAGTTTTCTGTAACCTTCCTAGACCCCCCCAAAAAATCGAATTTAATAGAATGTATGAATAATCCCTCGCCTCAAATTTTACAACAATTTATAGAACTCTTAGACCCAAACAAAAAATGACAAAAAACTCGGTGCAAAGAAAACAGATCTGTTACATATGTAATTTACTTGATCGTTTGTTAATGAGATTCAGACAGATACATAGATATATGTATTTCAATTAAATATTAAAACGAAAATATATAGGATAGGGTACCGAAATTCATTTCAATAGGAATAGCAGAGAGGGATGGGCACAGGCATACAATGATAGTCTGTCCAACTTTTTTTATTCAAACTAGTGTGGTGTGGGGTCTATGTTCCTATCTGACCTAGATAACAAAACAACTAGATTAAGTAGATTAAGTTACATCTCTGTCTCATTCGAACGCAATTTAGTTTGATAAAACAATATTATTCTCTGAATCAGATAAGTAAAAATGATAAACAAGAATCATATTATAGCCACTACTCCACTCTTAAATTCAAATTAAAGATCTTAAAGAGAGTCTTGTTCAAAAAAGCAAGAGTTTTACGGATATGATATAATGGGTGCTCTGGGACGGAAGGATTCGAACCTCCGAATAGCGGGACCAAAACCCGTTGCCTTACCACTTGGCCACGCCCCATTTAAATTTCAATTCTGCACTAATAAACACTAATATGAGTGTTGGTTTTTCGTCAATTCCAATGCAAATACATATCTATGCACTATGTAGATATATATAATATAGAATTAAACTGGACTTGATTGATCATTACATATAATTTAATTAAGATATTGTATTGTATAAACGTATGATTTCTTATATTCTCTTTTTAGAATTGAAGGCTTTTGATTGGGTGAATGGGTCGAAAGGATTTTTTGGTCTACTTTACTTTCTTCATTATTTTTTGCCTTATATCAATAAGATATCAATAACTCAATCAAAATACAATTATCTCCAAGAAAAAAATATTTGTTATGCTTAATATTTTTAGCGGTATCTGTCTTAACTCTGCCCTTTATTTGAGTAGTTTTTTCTTGGCCAAATTACCCGAGGCCTACTCTTTTTTAAATCCAATTGTCGATTTTATGCCGGTCATACCTTTGCTGTTTTTTCTTTTAGCCTTTGTTTGGCAAGCTGCTGTAAGTTTTCGATGAAATTTTGAATTAAGTCTTAGAGTCTGAACCTTTAGTTGAAACATTGAAATTCTTGAATCACCCCATTTCTTCATTATGACCTTTTTCTTTTCTCGTCAAAGATCTTATATAGGATACCCCACAATTCGGTATTGCGGGTATTTCAAAATAAAATTCAAATTTTACTAAAGAAAAACCCTGTCTAAAAATTAAAAAAGTACTTCCTTTCATGGTGTCAAAATATGATATGTGATATAAAAATGGATAATCTATTCTCTAAAAAAAAAAAAAAAAAGATCTTGGAGATTGTGTAATGCTTACTCTCAAACTCTTCGTTTACACAGTAGTGATATTCTTTGTTTCTCTCTTCATCTTCGGATTCTTATCTAATGATCCAGGACGTAATCCTGGACGTGAAGAATAAGCATCAAATAATACTTTTACTTGATCGAAAGATAACTTAAATATCAAGCGATCCAGGGAAACGGAAAGAGAGGGATTCGAACCCTCGGTACGAATAACTCGTACAACGGATTAGCAATCCGACGCTTTAGTCCACTCAGCCATCTCTCCCAATTGAAAACGGATAATAACTATGTTACATTACATATAAAGTAAGGATTGAAATTACCTCTTTATCCTTATTAAAATTTAAATCGACTTATATCTTAAAAAGATAGTATAGTTTAGTCTAATTAATATCTCTATTTAATTCTAATTAAATTAGAATTAAAATAAAAGTTCTATAATTTATATAATTATATATATATCACGTTTATCAGCAATTCCAACTCTAAAGTACGGGCTCGCAAAATTAAATTATTTTATGATAAAAAAAAAAGAATACCTCGTTATTTTTGTCGGATAAGGGCTTTTCCATGGCCTGGCCGGGTCAGTACCTAGCCGGGCCTTTTTTTGTTCCACTGAATCATAATCATAGAGAATTTAAAAATGTTATTGAAGCAACAACAATAAGAAATCTTAAATTATAAGGAGGATTCTTTCTATTCCTATGATAGGGAATTCAAGTATCATTTCTGATTTTTTATTATTTTTTTTTTAGCACCCTTTTCTTAATCGCATTAAGTACCCAACAAAACACGTCAACACTTCATTTTTAATAATTCTTGTCTGATCCTGTATTGATTACATCCGATTCGACAAAAGATCCATTTATAGATAATAATCGCATTGTAGCGGGTATAGTTTAGTGGTAAAAGTGTGATTCGTTCTATATAACCCCTTACATAGTTAAGGGGTCCTTCGGTTTTCTTCATATTCCGATTCCGAAAAAAAAACTTTATTTCTTAAAAGGATTTAATTCTTTACCTCTCAATGACAGATTCGAGGAAGAATATACATTCTCGTGCTTTTTATATTTTATACAAGGATCAATTAGCAATTGAAAAATTGGATTATGAAATTACGAAACATAATTTTTTTTTGGATCACTACTTCCAATTGAATGAGTAAAAGGATCTATGGATGAAGAAAGCTTTTTTCTAATCGTAACTAAATCTTCAATTTTAGATTTGTTTTTTGTTTATAGAGGGGAGATTGAAGCAAAATAGCTATTAAACGATGGCTTTGGTTTGCTAGAGACATCGATATATTGTTTAGCTCGGTGGAAAGAAAATTCTTTTCCTCAGGATTCGTTCAAATAGAAATAGAGAACGAAGTAACTAGAAAGAGTGTTATAATCCTCCTCTTCTAGAGGGATCATCTAGAAAGCGAGTAGTTTAAAATGTATTCAGACAGTAAAGGCTGACATAGATGTTATGGGTCAATTTTTTTTTCAGTTACGTCTTAAATCGGGGAAATTATCCATCTACCATAAAGGAGCCGAATGAAATAAAAGTTTCATGTTCGGTTTTGAATTAGAGACGTTAAAAATGATGAATCGACGTCGACTATAACCCCTAGCCTTCCAAGCTAACGATGCGGGTTCGATTCCCGCTACCCGCTTTCTCTTTTTATTATTTTAAAAATTAAATTCATAATTTCATCTTAATCTATCATTGAATTGAATACGTAATTGCCGAAATTTGCTCACATACAATCCGCTATTTATTTTTTTTTACGAACAAGAGATTCGAAGTAAAAAATACGAAAACAAATAGGAATGAAAGGCGTCCATTGTCTAATGGATAGGACATAGGTCTTCTAAACCTTTGGTATAGGTTCAAATCCTATTGGACGCAATTTTTTTCCATATATATAAATATATAATATATATATTTTTGATTTCTATATTTCTATGTCAAGAAATATTTTTTGAATAATTTTCATTGAATCCGAGATACTTATATTTTATTTAATATATGAAATTATTTAATATTAAAATATTCTAAAATTAAAATAATATCTAATTAATCTAAAAAAAAATCACCTTTTTTTTTCGTTTAAAATTTTGAAAAATATAAAAGATATAAGAGTGATCCATTTTTTATGCTTGTTCCTGAAGTAGAAAGCGTTCCATCTGTTCCTGAATAGCTTCTT